AACAATTCATTCATAAAAATGAATATTTCTGTGAGATTCCAGGTATTCTATAGTTCCTTCCGCGCCAATTGCCAATTCTTGGTCATTGAGATTCATGAGAGATTGGGATTAATATTTAGGGATAGATATTACCTCTCTTTTTCTCCTCTTTCAAATAAATTGAAATGATTGAAGTTTTTCTATTTGGAATCGTCTTAGGTCTAATTCCTATTACTTTGGCTGGATTATTCGTAACTGCATATTTACAATACAGACGCGGGGATCAGTTGGACCTTTGATTGAGTAACATTCTTTTTTTTTTGATTGACCTCCTCCTTAATCTGCAGGGGGTCAAATTCAGGTTGCAATTCAAGTTAGTGAAGTTGTTTTATTGTGATTCGACATTACAAGAACAGAATCACGCTCTGTAGGATTTGAACCTACGACATCGGGTTTTGGAGACCCACGTTCTACCGAACTGAACTAAGAGCGCTTTCTTATGACAGCAGATACGACTGTCAAGAAAAGGATTCTTTTTGTACCCCCAATACATTTTGCATGCATTGCATATAGTATCATAAAATAAAAGATTATGTCCAATTTTCATCGATTTCAATTGACCCCTCGTTACTGGCCATAGGAAAAATAATAGGTAGGGATGACAGGATTTGAACCCGTGACATTTTGTACCCAAAACAAACGCGCTACCAAGCTGCGCTACATCCCTTTTCATTGTTGTACAGTGTCATTGTAGAGAATCCCTGTCTTGTTTTCCACATCGTTATTTCCTCTATCTATATACAATTTCTCTTGCCATTTCTTCTTTTTGGTCTCATATCTCATATAATAAAAGAATTATATACATATGAAACCTAACGTATAAAAGAATGAATATTTATCGGTAATGCTCAGGAAGAGGGGGTCATCTTTTTCTGTTTTAGGTACAAGTGGATCTCATAGACCGGATCATTGTACATATCCATTTTAGTTAGGGATTCCGCGTACAAATACAAGTGATCTTTAACTACATATGCATCTGATCATATATGTATTCCAATAAAGAAGGAGGATTTTCAATGCGAGATATAAAAACATATCTCTCCGTGGCACCTGTGCTAACTACTCTATGGTTTGGGTCTTTAGCAGGTCTATTGATAGAGATCAATCGTTTATTCCCAGATGCGTTGGTATTCCCCTTTTTTTCATTCTAGTTATTGATATGGGAATGGATGAATGAAGAAGATTAGAGATACAATAAATTCTCTGTGACCAACCCCCCCCCCTTTTTTTTTCCTAGTTCTTTAGGATAGGAAGGAAAGAGAAAGAATAAAAGTGGATTGAACCTCAGTCAAACTCGGGTTCAGGATAGAATTAATAGAGGTAGAACAGAAATAGAAATGGGGCTCTAGGGCAGGCTGTTCGAGATCATATAAGATAGTAAATGAAATGCTGGGATTAGGAATAATGAATAGTTAGAAATAATTGTATTACTTATGATTTTATTACTTTATTGATTGCAACGAAATCTTTCATAATTGGATTTCGAGTTAGCAACCTATTTTCTATTTATTTTTCGTTCCTTTCTTCTTCTTCGGTTCGGATCGAAAATAGAAGAATTGAGTGAATCCAAAGGAGGTTCATGGCCAAGGGTAAAGATGTCAGAGGAATAGTTATTTTGCAATGTACCAGTTGTGTCCGAAATGATTTCAATAAAGAATCGCGAGGCACTTCCAGATATATTACTCAAAAGAATCGACACAATACACCTAGTCGATTGGAATTGAGAAAATTCTGTCCTTATTGTTACAAGCATACGATTCATGGGGAGATAAAGAAATAGATCGAACGGAACACGTGTACCATCCTTCCAAGGAACAGGAAGAAATTATATATATATAAACAAATCAAGTCCTATTTCGGTCGGATCCGAAATGAATGAAGAAATGGGATTTTAGAGATAAGGAATAAACCATGGATAAATCCAAGCGACTCTTTCGTAAATCCAAGCGATCTTTTCGTAGGCGTTTGCCCCCAATTGGATCGGGGGATCGAATTGATTATAGAAACATGAGTTTAATTAGTCAATTTATTAGTGAACAGGGAAAAATATTATCTAGACGAGTGAATAGATTGACCTTGAAACAACAACGATTAATTACTATTGCTATAAAACAAGCTCGTATTTTATCTTCGTTACCTTTTCTTAATAATGAGAAACAATTTGAGAAAACCGAGTCGATCCCTAGAACTACTGGTCCTAGAACCAGAAATAAATAGGCCTACTCCTCAATTGAATCAAAACAACTCTAATTGGAATTCAAAATCAGATTGATTGATGTTTTGTTCGAAAAAGCCGAGAGATTTGATTGTTGCGTCGTAATAGAATAAAAAAAAAGAATGGGAGAAGAAGAAATCTTTTTTTTTGTAAACGTGTTCGTTCATTCCTACTACTTATCTTATCATATTAATTTCTACTCTACCTTCCCGGAGGTCATTCTCCGGGGAACTCTGTTTAAATCATTCCGGTGAATTCCTTCCAATCTCCTTATTTGATGATCTCATTGGAAATCATGTAAAGACAATTCCTATTTGATATAGCTATTTGTGCAGGTATTTTACGATTAAGAAGCAACTGCCTCTTGTACAGATCATGTATTAATCGACTATAACTATAGGATACCCTATTCTCACGAGTTACTGCATTTATCCGAGTGATCCACAAACGACGAAAATCTCTCTTTCGCCTGCCTCTATCCCGATGAGTGGACACCAAAGCTCTCATTTTCTGTTGAGTAGTAGTTCGAGTAAGTCTTGAATGGGCCCCTCGAAAGGTTGATGCAAATAAACGAATTTTTGTTCGACGTCTCCGAGCTATATATCCTCGTCTAACTCTGGTCATTGAATGAAATTAAACTTTGATGAATAACTAATCGATTTCTTTTCTTTCAGTCATTCTTTTCCCCTCTCCTGGTTTATTAATAACAAAACGGATTCTTCCGATGTATAAAATAAAAATTCCAATGGCTTTTGCTACTATGACCTTCCCAACCACGATTTTTTATTTCTTCCAGGCATTTATTTCACCTCAAAATAAGAAATTTTACTGATATTTGGTATAAAATAGGTATAAAATAAATAGGTAGTAAATGTAAATGGATAAATAAATAAATAGTGGCTTCCATCGTTTCTATGATTACTTCTTAAACGGTGAGGCCCTCTCTATACACCGGAGCCCCTTCCCTCATTTAATCAATGTTATTGGTAACTTGTACAGTTCACACTCTTTGGCTCTACCCATGAATTATCCAGTAATAGGTCTTTTCACAATGAGATCTATTCATACAGTGACGGCATTTAATTATGAAGGTTGGCTAGGTAGCTGACCCTGTTAGTCCGTTCTTGCAAGAGTAGGAGCATAATCTTTCTGCTTCTTAAATACCATTTCCCCCGCTTAATGGATAACCATTTGCTACCAATGGAGAATTGCTTTTCATCTCAAATCGAGGTGATTGGATTTGCACCAATGGAAACCATAAATTCCATACACAATAGAGGTATATGATAGATCTTTATTTTTAGATAGTGAATGGAGTTCTTCCATTCTATCCCATTCATTGGTACTGGTCATTGAGACTGGAAAAATCGTCTCATTTGCTCTAGCTCATGATCTGAACGAGTCGCACATACACCCTAGTACATGTTCCTCGACGCTGAGGACATCCTCGAAGAGCTGGGGATTTCGTGACATTTCTGATTGGCTGTCTTGTGTTTCTAATAAGTTGTTTAATAGTTGGCATGCTGAATCGTATACAGAATGGGCTGGTTTAGATCGATCCTAACCGGATGATTATGAATTACTTCCATTTACTATTTGATTTTACCCGGGTAAGAAGATAAAAGATCAAATCACGGTTCATTCGAATTATGATTCGAAATGGAATCACGGATTTATGCGAAATCCCCGGTATTTTCGACCGCTACAAGATCAACAATGCCATGAGCTTGGGCTTCTGCTGCTGACATAAAAACATCTCTTTCCATGTCTTCGGATACAACCCATAAAGGATTGCCCGTTCTTTGTACATAAACCCTTGTGAGGATTTCGCGGAGTTTCAGTAGTTCTTCCGCTTCCAGGATAAATTCTCCTGTGGGTGCCTCATAAAAAGAACTAGCAGGTTGGTGGATCATAACCCTGATGATATAACATAATAAACGATTCCTCTATCTCGCATGATCGGGCGAAAGGAAGGGATAAAGAATAACAAACAAAAAGAAAAAGATAGAATTGAACAACCGTACAGGCATCTTTTGTGCATTGCATACGGCTCTGCAATGGAATTTCTTTTTCCCTTCCATCAAAGAAAGAGACAAATAGAATCCATCAAACCCAGATCGTTGAATGATCCATTTACCATCCTTCCTTTCGTATGAGTCAAAAAATACTATGATGGTTCCGTTGCTTTATATATTTATCTCGTCTGAGATTCAGCAATCCCAAAGTTTCTTTTTGATCCGATCAAATAAGGAAAAAAGAATTCTTTTTTTTTTCTATACTCTTTCATAACATAAATATCGGAAAGAGACTTCTGGTGTGGAAGCAAAAAGGTTTGTGACGCTGAAATGGAACCCCGATACATAAGATCAAATCGGAAATAACCTTTGTTTCATACTACTATCTCGATACATAATCTCATGTTATGAAAAAACGAGAATGGTTTGCTCATATCGAACTCGAAGTGCCATGCTATTATTACTTATTATTTATATTCCATATGGCGAAGGCATAGTCTTCTTTTTCTCTCAAATAAAAAACTCATTGGCGCCAAGCGTGAGGGAATGCTAGACGTTTGGTAATTTCTCCTCCGACCAGGATGAAAGATCCCATTGAAGCGGCTAATCCCATGCATATTGTATGCACATCTGGTGGCACAAATTGCATAGTATCATAAATAGCTATTCCTGGTATTACCCATCCGCCGGGAGAGTTTATAAACAAATAAAGATCCCTGGTATCATCCTCTATGCTGAGATATACCATGAGACCAACAAGTTGATTCGAGATCTCGCTATCAACCTCTTGGCCTAAAAAAAGTAATCTTTCTCGATAAAGTCGGTTGATTAGGACAAAATTGTATCCTTTAGGAACCGTACACGCACCTTTGGATGCATACGGTTCAAAAAATAAAAATTGCGAAACAAAAAAAGAATCAATGTGTCGATTCCAGCCCTTTTCTCTTTTCGTAGCAGGGTTTTTCCTAACGAAGGGGCTTTTTCTTCCATTTTTCAAGAAACATGAGTTTTGACTTGACTTGCTTCCCTAGAATTCACTGAACTTATCGAACTAACCTCTCATTGATGTATTGTTTCATCGAGATCCAAATCACGATGTAATTTTCTTGTTCCTGAATGGGCCTCTTCAATTCTTTTAGGTTTATGCTCTACTCCGGGTAAAGATCTGCCCGAATTCTATTTGCACATATAGGACAAATAATCTCAGTACCACTTCTTTTTGCTACGACTTCTTTCTTTTTTTTTTTCTAATTCGTTTCATGTCTTCCGCCCAATATATGATGTATTCATCATATTACTCCATTGATTGGCAGTATGAGATCACTCATATGGTATAAAGGAATCATTTATGATACGAGTGGTAATCATACATAGATTGCCAATTTGGTATTTTCTGAACGGAGCCTGTATACTTCATTTTATTGGTCCAAGCCAACCATAAATTCTTCTAATTGATAATATGGATCCCCCAATAAATTGATCTAATTGCACTTCACGCTCCGAATTATTGATGGTTCAATCAATCTTTCTTGGGCGAAAGAGAGGATATCTCCATCGGGGGAGAGAACGGGGAAATCCCATATGACCCAATATGTCTGACAAGTCGCACTATACGTCAACCCAAACTGCATCTTCCTCTCCAGGACTCCGAAAAGGTACTTTTGGAACACCAATGGGCATTAAATTAAAGAAAAAGAGGTTAAGTACTATACTTCACTTTGATGTGGAAACGTAACAACGGGTTTATTGTCTTCATAATATTGCCGTTTATCGTATTTTATCCATAGATTCGAAGGTTCATGGAGGAAGACAGAATGAATAAAGAAAAATTCTTACGAATGGATCGTTTGAATGATGAACAAGTATCTATGCATTCGCTCACAAAAAATGGGACCAGCCCCCATTGCGTATTGGTACTTATTGGGTATAGAATAGATCTGCTTCTCTTTGTTCCTACGAACAGAATTGTTCAATTATTACCAACGGAACGGAATAAATATTAACCCTTGCTTCGGGATAATCCACTGAAAAGGTGAGGTCCATAGCATAGTCTTTTCCAATGCGATAAAGTTACATAGTGTCTATTTTTTCTTTGATAAAGGGGTATTTCCATGGGTTTACCTTGGTATCGTGTTCATACCGTCGTATTGAATGATCCCGGTCGGTTGCTTTCTGTCCATATAATGCATACAGCTCTAGTTTCTGGTTGGGCCGGTTCGATGGCTTTATACGAATTAGCAGTTTTTGATCCCTCTGACCCCGTTCTTGATCCAATGTGGAGACAAGGTATGTTCGTTATCCCTTTCATGACTCGTTTAGGAATAAACAATTCATGGGGTGGTTGGAGTATCACAGGAGGAACTATAACGAATCCGGGTATTTGGAGTTACGAAGGTGTGGCCGGGGCACATATTGTGTTTTCTGGCTTGTGCTTCTTAGCAGCTATCTGGCATTGGGTGTATTGGGACCTAGAAATATTCTGTGATGAACGTACGGGAAAACCCTCTTTGGATTTGCCCAAGATCTTTGGAATTCATTTATTTCTCTCAGGGGTGGCTTGCTTTGGGTTTGGCGCATTTCATGTAACAGGCTTGTATGGTCCTGGAATATGGGTGTCCGATCCTTATGGCCTAACCGGAAAAGTACAATCTGTAAATCCAGCGTGGGGCGCGGAAGGTTTTGATCCTTTTGTTCCGGGAGGAATAGCCTCTCATCATATTGCAGCGGGGACATTGGGCATATTAGCGGGTCTATTCCATCTTAGTGTCCGCCCGCCCCAACGTCTATACAAAGGATTACGTATGGGCAATATTGAAACGGTCCTTTCCAGTAGTATCGCTGCTGTCTTTTTTGCAGCTTTCGTTGTTGCTGGAACTATGTGGTATGGTTCAGCAACTACCCCGATCGAATTATTTGGTCCCACTCGTTATCAGTGGGATCAGGGATACTTCCAGCAAGAAATATATCGAAGGGTTGGTGCCGGGCTAGCCGAAAATCTGAGTTTGTCGGAAGCTTGGTCTAAAATTCCCGAAAAATTAGCTTTTTATGATTACATCGGTAATAATCCGGCGAAAGGGGGATTATTCAGAGCAGGCTCAATGGATAACGGGGATGGAATAGCTGTTGGATGGTTAGGACACCCCATCTTTAGAGATAAAGAAGGGCATGAGCTTTTTGTACGTCGTATGCCTACTTTTTTTGAAACATTTCCAGTAGTTTTGGTAGACGGAGACGGAATTGTGAGAGCCGATGTTCCTTTTAGAAGGGCAGAATCGAAGTATAGTGTCGAACAGGTAGGTGTAACTGTTGAGTTCTATGGTGGCGAACTCAATGGAGTCAGTTATAGTGATCCCGCTACTGTGAAAAAATATGCTAGACGTGCCCAATTGGGTGAAATTTTTGAATTAGATCGTGCTACTTTGAAATCCGATGGTGTTTTTCGTAGCAGTCCAAGAGGTTGGTTCACTTTTGGACATGCTACGTTTGCTTTGCTCTTCTTTTTCGGACACATTTGGCATGGCGCTAGAACCTTGTTCAGAGATGTTTTTGCTGGTATTGACCCAGATTTGGATGCTCAAGTGGAATTTGGGGCATTCCAAAAACTTGGAGATCCAACTACAAAGAGACAAGTAGTCTGATACAACATTGCTCTGGTATCTTTCGCCTCTATTTGATTTTTTTTTGATTTGACATAAGGGATTGGAGAAATCTTGATTTTCATCATCGCCTTTTCTTTGACTCTTGCCCTTTCTTTATCTGGGAAATGATCCCAAATGAATAGGTGTGGAAGCTATAATTGTAAACCACGATCGAATCTATGGAAGCATTGGTTTATACATTCCTGTTAGTCTCGACTTTAGGGATCATTTTTTTCGCTATCTTTTTTCGAGAACCGCCTAAGGTTCCGACTAAAAAGATGAAATGATTTTTCATTATCTCAATTGAAGTAATGAGCCCCCCAATATGGGGGGTTCATTATTTCAACTAGTCCCCGTGTTCCTCGAATGGATCTCTTAGTTGTTGAGAGGGTTGCCCAAAAGCGGTATATAAGGCGTACCCAGTAAAGCTTACAAGTGAACCAGATATGGAGATGGCGACTAGGGTTGCTGTTTCCATTATTAGATAATTTCAAGACCACGATCGATCTACGCTACGATAAGATCGTTTATTTACAACGAAATAGTATACAAAGTCAACAGATCTCAACCAATGCAATAGGATTTATGGCTACACAAACCGTTGAGGGTAGTTCTAGATCTGGGCCAAGACGAACTATTACAGGGGATTTATTGAAACCATTGAATTCGGAATATGGTAAAGTGGCTCCTGGATGGGGAACTACCCCTTTCATGGGTGTCGCAATGGCTCTATTTGCGATATTCCTATCTATTATTTTGGAGATTTATAATTCTTCCGTTTTACTGGATGGAATTTCAATGAGTTAGGTCCCATAAGAACCATGAAGTCCTAGCTTTTCAATCCAAAATGAATCACTTAGGACTCGGATTTCTAGGCCATTCTGGTAGTTCGACCGTGGAATTCCGTTGTTTCGGTATTTCCGGAATATGAGTGTGTGACTTGTTATAATTGATCCTATTGATAGTACAGAGAATAGGTCTGTCATCTCGATAGAGATGGTTCTACCTCGTCGGATATTCATTCTAGTATCTGGAGCACGGAATATATGGAATAGATCAAGAAATATTTGAACTATGATTCATACCTACTATTCAGACCTCGCGACCGGACTCCAACAAATTTTCAAACAACGAGTCATAAATTGAACGATTTTTCTTCCTTCAGAATTATGCTTATTTTGACCGAAGGACCAATGTTTCTATGGATTTTTAGTCATTCCATCCATTCATTGAATAAGTGATGATCAAATGGTTCTTACTCAGAGAATCTTTGGGCTTAGCTTGGGCGCTTTATTGAATCATCGTGGTTCTAGTATGAATCTGAGGTTTCAATCGATTCATAGGGTCTCCACAAGAGAATTCCTATCAATAGTAAACAAAACATATAGTAAATCCGTATTACGCACAAACAAAAACAACAAATCCAAAATAAAATAAATAGGGGAAGAGAAGATTCAAGAGGCCTGTAACGATCAACATAAAGACGAATGAGCCAACTTGATATTTTGGCATTATCATCACAAAGAAGAGATTCCGGATTTTGGTTCCTTCGCTTCGTATCTTCAGGGACGATTGAATCAAGTGGCTAAGAAGTTTCAAACTTTCTATTACATATCCGTTGCAACCACTATTTGGGTGTTTTTGCTTGAGCCGTACGAGATGAAATTCTCATATACGGTTCTCAGAGGGGGAGTCTCTTTGGTTTACCTATCTCAATAAAGTATATGATTGGTTCGAGGAGCGTCTCGAGATTCAGGCGATTGCAGATGATATAACTAGTAAATATGTTCCTCCTCATGTCAACATATTTTATTGTCTAGGAGGGATCACACTTACTTGTTTTTTAGTACAAGTAGCTACCGGTTTTGCTATGACTTTTTACTATCGTCCGACCGTTACAGAGGCTTTTGCCTCTGTTCAATACATAATGACTGAAGCCAACTTTGGTTGGTTAATCCGATCAGTTCATCGATGGTCAGCAAGTATGATGGTGCTAATGATGATTCTACACGTATTTCGTGTGTATCTCACAGGTGGATTTAAAAAACCGCGCGAATTGACTTGGGTTACAGGTGTGATTTTGGCTGTATTGA